TAGCAAACCCAGTAGCTACTTGTACTAAAAAACAAGTAAGCGTAATTCCTCCTAGACAATAAAATATGTTGACATGAGGAGGAACATATTTACTAGTTATATCATCTGCAATCGCCTGAATCTCGAGACGTTCTTCGAACCAATCATAAACTTTATTGAGATAGGTAACTTGCGTAAATTCCCCCTCTAAGAACCGTATATGAGAATTTCATCTCGTACTGCTCAAGCAAACCCACCAGAATACTGAATAGACTTATTAATCTTAATCCCCAATTTAATCTTTTCGGAAGATACGAAAGAATAAAAATCGGAAAGTTCTTTTTTGTGGTGATAATGCCAAAATATCAAGTTGGCTCATTCGTCTTTATGTTGATTGTTACTACAGGCCTCTTGAATATTCTCTATTTCCTATTTTTTTTTTTCATTGATAGGAATTTTTCTTGTTAAGACCCTATGAATCGATTGAAACCCCAGATTCATACTAGAACCACGATGATTCAAAAAAACCCCAAAGCTAAACCAAAAGATTCCTTGAGTAAGAACCAGTGGATCATCACTTATTCAATCAATAGGATATGTAAAATGATTAAAAATACAAAAAAAAATGAAAATTTTGTGTTGGTTAAACAAAATAAGCATAAACAGGAGTTTGAAAGAAAAAAATCTCTCGATTTCTTATTTTGAATTCTTTCTTTTCAAATAAAATTTTCTTGAATCCGATCGAGCGGTCTGAATATTAAATATGAATCATAGTTCAAATATTTCTTGATATATTTTATATATCACGTGTTCCAGATACCAGAATGAATATCTGACGAGTTAAAACCATCTCTATCAGGATAAGATGACAGACTCATTCTCTGTATTATCAATAGGATCAATTAGAACAAGTCACACACTCATATTCCGGAAATACAGAAAGAAAAAAATTCCGCGATCGAACTACCAAAAAGGGGGTTAGAAATAGAAAAGGGAGCCTAAAAATTAACTCTGTATTAAAAAGTTAGAACGTTATGGTTCTTTTGGATTTCATTTTATTGTGTATTTAATTCATTGAAATTCCATCCAATAAAACAGAAGAATTATAAATTTCCAAAATAATAGATAGGAATATTGCAAATAAAGCCATTGCAACTCCCATCAAAGGAGTTGTTCCCCATCCAGGAGCTACTTTACCATATTCCGAATTCAATGGTTTTAATAAAACCCCTATAGTTGTAGGTTTTGGACGAACTCTAGAACTACCCTCAACGGTTTGTGTAGCCATAAATACGATTGTATTCATTGAGATCTGTTGACTTTGTATACCATTCCGTTGTAAATAAATGATTTTTATCATAGATCCATTGGAGTCTTGAAATTATATAATAATGGAAACAGCAACCCTCGTCGCCATCTTTATATCTGGTTTACTTGTTAGTTTTACAGGGTACGCTTTATATACCGCTTTTGGGCAACCCTCTCAACAATTAAGAGATCCTTTCGAGGAACACGGGGACTAGTTGAAGTAACGAGCCTTCCAGTAGTGGAAGGCTCATTACTTCAATTGAGATAATGAAAAATCATTTCATCTTTTTAGTTGGAACTTTAGGAGGTTCCCGAAAAAAGATAGCGAAAAAAATTATCCCTAGAGTTGAGACTAATAGAAATGTATAAACCAATGCTTCCATAGATTCGATTGTGGTTTACAATTATAGCTTCCATACCTGTTTACTTGGGACTTTTTTCCCGATAATGATAAAAAAAAGGGCAGTGATTCAAATCAAGATTTCTCTAGTATCCTATGTCAAATAAAAAAAAGAGGCCAAAAAGAACAAAGCAATGGTGGATTAGACTCCTTGTTTTCTTGTAGTCGGATCACCAAGTTTTTGGAATGCTCCAAATTCTACTTGAGCATCTAAATCTGGGTCAATACCAGCAAAAACATCTCTGAATAAGGTTCTAGCCCCATGCCAAATGTGTCCGAAGAAGAAGAGTAGAGCAAACGAAGCATGCCCAAAAGTAAACCAACCCCTTGGACTACTACGAAAAACACCATCAGATTTCAAAGTAGCACGATCTAATTCGAAAATTTCACCCAATTGAGCCCGTCTAGCATATTTTTTCACAGTAGCAGGATCGCTATAACTGACTCCGTTGAGTTCGCCACCATAAAACTCAACAGTTACACCTACTTGTTCAACGCTATACTTAGATTCCGCTCTTCTAAAAGGAACGTCAGCTCTAACAATTCCGTCTCCATCTATCAAAACGACTGGAAATGTTTCAAAAAAAGTAGGCATACGGCGTACAAAGAGTTCACGTCCTTCTTTATCTCTAAAAATAGGGTGTCCTAACCATCCAACAGCTATTCCATCGCCGTTGTCCATTGAGCCTGCTCTAAATAATCCCCCTTTTGCCGGATTATTACCAATGTAATCATAAAAAGCTAATTTCTCAGGAATTTTCGACCAAGCTTCTGATAAACTTTGATTTTCAGCTAGTCCAGCACTTACTCTTCGATATATTTCTTGTTGAAAGTATCCCTGATCCCATTGATAACGAGTGGGGCCAAATAATTCGATCGGGGTAGTTGCTGAACCATACCACATAGTTCCAGCAACAACAAAAGCTGCAAAAAAGACAGCAGCGATACTACTCGAAAGAACGGTTTCAATATTCCCCATACGTAATCCTTTGTATAGACGCTGAGGAGGACGGACACTAAGATGGAACAGGCCTGCTAATATGCCTAATGTCCCTGCTGCAATATGATGAGATGCTATTCCTCCTGGAACAAAAGGATCAAAACCTTCCACGCCCCATGCTGGACTTACAGGTTGCACTTTTCCAGTTAGTCCATAAGGATCGGACACCCATATTCCAGGACCATACAAGCCTGTTACATGAAATGCGCCAAAACCAAAACAAGCCACCCCGGAAAGAAATAAATGAATTCCAAAAATCTTAGGTAAATCCAAAGAAGGTTTTCCTGTACGTTCATCAGAAAATATTTCTAGATCCCAATACACCCAATGCCAAATAGCTGCCAAAAAGCACAAGCCAGAAAACACGATATGCGCTCCGGCCACACCTTCGTAACTCCAAATACCCGGATTTGTTATAGTCCCCCCTGTAATGCTCCAACCGCCCCATGAATTGGTTATTCCTAAACGAGTCATGAAAGGTATAACGAACATACCTTGTCTCCACATTGGATCAAGAACAGGGTCAGAGGGATCAAAAACTGCTAATTCATATAGAGCCATCGAACCGGCCCAACCGGCAACCAGAGCTGTATGCATTATATGGACAGAAATCAACCGGCCGGGATCATTTAATACGACGGTATGAACACGATACCAAGGCAAACCCATGGAAATACCCCTTTATCAAAGATAAATGACACTATGTAACTTTATTGCATTGTAAAATACTATGACTATGCAATGGACCCCTTTAATAGATTCTCTCGGAACAAGGATTAACGTTTGTTCTATTCTGTTGTTAACAATAGAACAATTATGATTGTAAGACCAAAGAGAAACAAATCTATTCTATACCCGATAAGTATCAATACGCAATGGGGAGTTGATATCATCTTCGCTCAGTAAATGCTTTCATACTTGTTCATTATTGGAAGGCTATATTTGTAAAAATTTTTCTTTAGTTATTCGATCTTTTTTTCACTAAACTTTTCTAATCTATGCAGAAAATATGATATGCTAAAGGTTGATATTATGAAGACAACAACCCCATAACCCCATTATTACGTTTCCACATCAAAGTGAAATATAGTACTTAATTTTTTTCTTTTATTTAATGCCTATTGGTGTTCCAAAAGTTCCTTTTCGAAGTCCTGGAGAGGAAGATGCAGCTTGGGTTGACGTATAGTGCGACTTGTCAGATATATTGGGTCATATGGAATTTCCCCATTCTCTCTCCCGATTGAGATATCCTACCTTTCGCCCAAGAAAGATTGATTGAAGCATCAAAAATTTGGAGCGTGAAATGCAATTAGATCCTTTTTTTAGTTTTAGGGGATTCAGATTAATATTATCAATATAGAATAATTTATTAATAATTTATGGTTGATTTGGTTGGACCAATAAAGTATCCAGGCTCCGTTTATAAGAACCCAATCTCAATTGGTAATATATTTAAAATTACTACTTTAAGTTTCATTTTCTATTTTATTTATTTTTACTTGACCGGTTTGATTTGAAATTTTAAAAAAAGAATGAAGTCAATCTTACGAAGAGAGTAATGAATATGTTGAATATTGAATTTGTCGAAAGAAAAAATATGAAATGAAAAAAAGGATAATTCTTAACAAATAAAAAAAAGTGGTATTGGAAGCATTTGTTCTATATGTGCAAATCTAAATCGGTCAGATCTTTACCCGGAGTAGAGCATAAACCTAAAAAAAAAATTAAAGAGACCCATTCAAGAACAAGAAAATGACATCGCAATTTAGATTGGATTTCGATGAAACAATACATCAATGAAAAGTGAATTCGATTTTTAGTTTCTATTTTATATAGTTATATGACGAGTTAGGGAAAGGAGAAAAAGGGAATATTTATTGAAAAAGAGAATAAAAAAACCTTCATTATTCATTAGAAGTTGGAAAAAATCTCTATGAAAAAATGAAAAAGCAATAGAATCTACACATTGATTTTATCACAATTGTTTTTGAACCGTATGCGTCAAAAGGTGCATGTACGGTTCCTAAGGGATACAATTTTACCCTAATCAACCGACTTTATCGAGAAAGATTACTTTTTTTAGGCCAAGAGGTCGATAGTGAGATCTCCAATCAACTTATTGGTCTTATGGTATATCTCAGTATCGAAGATGAAACCAAGGATTTGTATTTGTTTATAAATTCTCCTGGCGGATGGGTAATACCCGGAATAGCTATTTATGATACTATGCAATTTGTGCGACCAGATGTACATACAATATGCATGGGATTAGCTGCTTCAATGGGATCTTTCATACTGGTCGGAGGAGAAATTACCAAACGTTTAGCATTCCCTCACGCTCGGCGCCACTGAGTTTTTTTTTTGAGAGAAAAAAAGAAAACTATGCCTTCACCATATGAAATATGAATATTAAGTAATAATAGCATGGCACTTTGAATTCGATATAATAAATGAGAAAAAGTTATCTCTATTTTATTTTCAAAACATTAGATTATGTATCGAAAGAGTAGTATGAAATGAAAAGTATTCCCGATTTTTTTATCAGGAGTTCTTTTCAGCGTCACAAACTTTTCTTCATACCAAAACAAAAACTCTTAACAATCAATATCATTTTTATGTTTGAAAGAGTACAAAAAAAAGAATTTATTCCTTATTTTTCGGATCAAAAAAGAAACTTTGGGATTGCTGAATTACAGACGAAAAAAGTATATAAAGCAACGGAGCCATCATAGTATTTTTGAACTCCTAAGAAAAGAAGGGTGGTAATTGGATCATTTACTTATCTGGATCTGATCAATCCTATTTTTCTCTTTATTCGACAGAAAATAAAAGTAAATTACATTATAGAGCCGTATGCAATACGCAAAAGATGCACGTACGGTTGTTCAATTCTATCTTTTTTATTGTTTTTCTAGTATATATTTTTTCTCTTCGCCTTATCATGCGAGATAGAAGAAGCTTTTTTAGGGTATATCATCAGGGTAATGATTCATCAACCTGCTAGCTCTTTTTATGAGGCCCAAACAGGAGAATTTATCCTGGAAGCGGAAGAATTATTGAAATTGCGCGAAACCCTCACAAGGGTTTATGTACAAAGAACAGGGAAACCCTTATGGGTTGTATCCGAAGATATGGAAAGAGATGTTTTTATGTCAGCAATAGAAGCCCAAGCTTATGGACTTATTGATCTTGTAGCGGTCGAATAAAACGAATAAAAATAGTTAACCATTTGAGATTTTATCTTGTTACGGGATTTACCATTATAGGTTTAATAGAATATTAACTTCTATTAAAAATAAATAATTCATAATCATTCGGTTAGGATTGATCTAAACCAGCCCATTATGTGTATGATTCAGCATGCCAACTATTAAACAACTTATTAGAAACACAAGACAGCCAATCAGAAATGTCACGAAATCCCCCGCTCTTCGCGGATGTCCTCAGCGCCGAGGAACATGTACTAGGGTGTATGTGTGACTCGTTCAGATTATAGACTGGAACAAAAGCAAATGAAAAGAAAGAATTTTTCCAGTATCAATAATCAGTACCAGTGAATAGGATAAAATGGAAGAACTCCAGTCAATATAAAAAATGAAAAAAAAACCTATTCATCTATTGTGTATGAATTTTATGGTTTCTATTGGTGTAAATCCGATTTAAGATGAGAAAAATTTCCCATTGGTAGCGAACGTTATCCATTAAGCGGGAAATTTGATTTTTAGAGCAAAGAAATTATGCTCCCATTCTTTGAAGAACGGACTAACAGGGTCAGCTATCCAGCTAACTTTCAAAATTAAATACCGTTACTGTATAGGTGGATCTCATTGTGAAAGCCCTATTACTTTACTGGATAATTCATGGGTAGAGCCAACAAGTTTGAACTGTACAAGTTTTCAATAACATTCAGGAAATGAAGTAAGTCTAAGTAAAGGGCTCCGGTGTCTAGAGAGGACCTAACTGTTTAAGAAGTAACCATAGAAACGAAGGAACCCACTTTTTATTTATTCATCTATATGTAAATTTTTAAATTGAATTTACATTTTTTTTTTTCCATTAATTTAATACAATTTCTTATTTTTTTGTCTTGTTTCAAGACGAAATATCTAAAAAAAAATAAAAATTTGTGGTCGGGAAGGTTATAGTAGCAAAAGCCATTGGAATTTTTATTTTATACATTGGAAAAATCCGTTTTGTTATTAATAGAAAGGATAAAAGAATAACTCAAAAAAAAAATCAATTAGTTATTCTAGTTATTCATCAAAGTTTCATTTATTTAATGACTAGAGTTAAGCGAGGATATATAGCTCGTAGACGTAGAACAAAAATTCGTTTATTTGGATCAAGCTTTCGAGGGGCTCATTCAAGACTTACTCGAACTATTGTTCAACAGAAAATAAGAGCTTTGGTTTCGGCTCATCGGGATAGAGATAGGCAAAAGAGAGATTTTCGCCGTTTGTGGATCACTCGGATCAACGCAGTAATTCGCGAAAAAAGGGTATACTATAATTATAGTCAATTTATACATGATCTGCACAAGAGACAGTTGCTTCTTAATCGTAAAGTACTTGCACAAATAGCTATATTAAATAGGAATTGTCTTTATATGATTTCTAATGAGATCATAAAAAAGGAAGATTGGAAAGAATCCCCCGAAATGATTTAACTGAAGTTCCCCGGAGTTTATTCTCCGGGAGGATAGAGTAGAAATTAGTCTGATAAAATACGCTAACTAAATAAAAATCAACAAACCCATTCATTCAAATTCAAAATAAAAAATATTTATTCCCGATTTTTTTATCTTATGACACGACAATCAAACCTAGATTTTTTAGAACAAAACATCAATCCATGTTTGAGTTCAAATTCGAATTTTGATTCAAAATTTGGATTCAATTAAATAAAGAGAAAAAAGAGTAAGACTATTTATTATTTAGATTTATTTTTAGTTCTAAAACTAGTAGTTCTAGTAGTCGACTCGATTCTTTCAAATTGTTTCTCATTATTAAGAAAAGGTAACAAAGATAAAATACGAGCTTGTTTTATAGCAATAGTAATTAATCGTTGTTGTTTCAAGGTTAATCTATTCACTCGCCTAGATAATATTTTTCCCTGTTCACTAATAAATCGACTAATTAAACTCATGTTTCTATAATCAATTCGATCCCCCGATTGGATCGAGGGCAAACGCCTACGAAAAGATCGTTTGGATTTAATAAAGGGTCGTTTGGATTTATCCATAGTTTGTTTAGTTTATTCCTTATACCGAAAATCCTATTTCGGTTGGACCTTAAAATAAAAAAATTATAATTAAGAAATAGGATTTGGTTTGTTTATTTCGATTTTATTATTTATATATTAATATAATATATAATGATAATCGTTTTGTCTCCTTCCTTGAAAGGATTATAGACAGACCTTTGGTTCGATCTATTTCTTTATCTCTACGTGAATTGTATGTTTATAACAATAGGGACAGAATTTTCGCAATTCCAACCGACTAGGCGTATTGTGTCGATTCTTTTGAGTAATATATCTGGAAATGCCCTTTGATCCCTTATTAACACTCTTTCGAACACAACTGGTACATTCCAAAATGACTTTGACTCGGGCATCTTTACCTTTAGCCATCAACTTAACCTCCTTTTCTTTTTATTTTTGATTCAAGCAACCTTTTTTTTTTCGACCCGAAGTGAAGAGAAAAAACAAAAAATTTTAAATTACTAACTCGAAATACAATTAGAAAAATTGCGTTGCAATTACTAGGTTAATAAAAAATAAATTAAGAAATACGACATAATAAAATGGTTTCTAATTTTATTTCTAATCACAGTATTTTATTTAAGTATCTTGTATGATATTCTTACTTTAGATCCATATTTTCATTTCCGTTCTTACTTTTTTTATTATCATTCTAACCTAAGTCCAAGTTTTGATGAGGTTGAATTTTTTTTTTCTTCTTTCTCTCCTATTTATCCTAATATCGAATTTGAATATTTTTTTTTTCAAATAAAAAGAGAAAGAAGAAAGAAAAAGGGGGAGGAATTAGTCACAAATAGTTAGTTGATTCTATCTCTAATATTCGTTACCCCTTTCCATGTCAATAACTAGAATGAAAAAAAGGGGAATGTTAACGCATCTGGGAAAAAACGATTTATTTCTATTAATAAACCAGCTAAAGAACCAAACCATAGAGTACTTAGTACCGGCGCCACGGAAAGATATGTTTTAAAATCTCGCATTGAAAATCCTCCTTCTTTATTTCTTTAATGGAATAAAAAAAAGTAATGTAATACATATGTATATAAAGACTACTTGTTTTTTTACACGAAATCCTTAAGCTAAGTCAAATTTAAATGTACATTAATACTGTGGATAAGATATTTTTTTTTTTTAAGAGTAGCATGCTCCTTCCTACTAAGTATTCTAGAAAAGTATTTTTTTTTTATTTACTTTACTACAGTTTTTCATATTTTTATTTACTTTACTACAGTTTTTCATATATATTATATCCCAAGACTTTTTTATACCTTAAAAGAAACCAAAAAGAAGAAATGACAAAATAGATAATCTAAATCTATATTATGTATGTAGGAAATGACGATGTGGAAAACACGACAGGGATTCTTTACAATTAAATTACACTATAAAAAAAACCAATTGAAAGGGATGTAGCGCAGCTTGGTAGCGCGTTTGTTTTGGGTACAAAATGTCACGGGTTCAAATCCTGTCATCCCTACCTAATTACTTTTCCTCTGAGAAGTAAGGAGGAATTAATTGAAATCGATAAAAAAAATCTCGCATTTTTTTCTCATACATTATAGTAATGTCGGATGTAAATATAATATAGTTTTGGGTTACAAAAAAAGTTTTCTTGACAGTCTTATCTATTCGATTGTGATAAGAAAGCGCTCTTAGTTCAGTTCGGTAGAACGTGGGTCTCCAAAACCCGATGTCGTAGGTTCAAATCCTATAGAGCGTGATTCCATTCTTGTTAGGTCGAATTGAATTCTCGAGTTAGACTGAAATAACTGAACAGTAATCTAAAATTGACCTCCTCCTTTCTATAATCCATAGGAGGTCAATCAAAAAAGATTAATTAAAGGTCCAACTGATCGCCACGTCTGTATTGTAAATATGCAGTTACGAATAATCCAGCCAAAGTAATAGGAATTAGACCTAAGACGATTCCAAATAGGAAAATTTCAATCATTTCAATTCGTTTGAAACAAAAAAAAGGAAAGGTAATATCTATCTCTAAATATTAATTTGAATTGCCCGTGAATATTAATAACAAAAAATTTTCAATTGAC